CTCCATGAATATGAAATAACCAATTTGTCCTCCAGAAACAGAAATGCCTGATCCGTAGAAATGAAGAGAAAGAGTCAATTTTTTCTCTATCCATGTTTTTCTCATTCGTTCTGATTTTTCTAACGATCTAGATTAATGATACTTAATTAAGATTAAGTATCATAAAAATGAAAATAGTTCTTTTTCTCATTGAAAAATTGATTATCCATTTTTTTGGCAATAAAATAACCACTCGTTACTAGTAATCCGTGTCGCTCTCACTATATTCCATATCCATGTGGATATTCAGTATATCATTCGTGTTTCTGTTACAACACAACGAATAGAATGTTCTTATAAAACTAGTAAGAATATGTATGCCATACACCTTGCTGGGATTGTAGTTCAATTGGTCAGAGCACCGCCCTGTCAAGGCGGAAGCTGCGGGTTCGAGCCCCGTCAGTCCCGAACTAGGATCCGATGAATTTATCAATTCATCTCTCCATTTTCTGCGAAAGGGGGGACAGGTAGCAAGATCTAATCCCCAGCGGGGATCCTTATTTCTTTTGTTTTTCGTTTCGCATTTATCATCAGACAAGTACGGGAATTTCAATTTCTTTCACTAATACCGATTGATAAGGGGAGACATATGTAAGTTGGTACAATCGGTGGCATTACTATATTCAGTATTTTAATAGATACCATACTCGTCTGACTTTCTTTTTCAATTGTTCTTGAACAATGAAATGGAATAGAGTTCCCCTATTTTTACCGGGAGTACATACACAAATTGTATTCGTTTATTGTACGATACACAATGAACTTAACATAATTACCTCGACTTTGTTCGTGTATCCTCAATTACTAATTGGAAACAATCTATCTATTCTCATGCAAATTGCACACTGAATTTTTGATGTATGCGTTCTAGTCTCAATCCAAGAAAGAAGAAGAGAAAGAGATACTATACTAATAAAATAAAAGACCAAGCAACACCCCTTTTTAGTAAATTTGTTGGAATATTAGATCTTTTCCACTTAACACCCGTCCTTTTTTCCATCTCACTTCTACTGTTTGGATCTGTGTGACCCATAGAATACCGGTCATATAATATCTCATAATTGTATGTATAAGTATAAGGAAAGAGAGTTGTATAAGGAAGACAAAGACAGTAGGTTATGGAAAAGAAAAAAAAAAGTAGAAAAAAGGATGAAAAATTCAATGGAATTCCTGATCCAATAAAGAATCCCATTTCGGATTTAGTATGGATAAAATAAAAGATTTTCTTATGTTATACTATTCAATTCTCGACGATGAATCGATTTGATAGATCAGATATTGTTATTCATAATATTGATCCGATTCAGTATCATCAGAATTCAATTCATCCCATTGAATTGACAGGAGTCAAATTTCTTATCTCTATGGGATTAGATCCCGAGTTATTGTGAAGTAAAAAAAACAATGAGATTATGGAAGTCAATATTCTCGCATTTATTGCTACTGCACTGTTCATTCTAGTTCCTACTGCTTTTTTACTTATCATCTACGTAAAAACAGTCAGTCAAAATGATTAATTTAACTGAAACTTGGTTGGATTATTAGTTCTTATCAATGATTGAAGAAATAAAAGAAAGGGATTAAAACTCCAAGTTTTAAATGAAATGATTTGGCTGGAATCATAAGTATCTGAGATAGTGAGGTAGAAAGAACTATATTATATATAGTTCTTTCTACCGCACTAGATAGTATTGTATATTTTTATCATATAAATTTATTATCATATAAATAGTATGATCATTAAATAGTATGATCATATAAATTTTATCATATAAAGTTGTATACAGATATGGTTTTATATAGATATAGATCAATTTATAATATGTACATGTATTAGATGTACATCTAATACATATACATCGAAATAGCAGTCTAATTCTATTTCTTTTTTTTTCGCTACATCTACTTGTATGGGTTTCGATCAATCCAAAATAATCCAAGGCCAACTCTTCTAATTCCTAGGCTTCTTATAACTTATAACTTAATATATAGATTTATATTAATAATTAGATTTATATATAATATATATTTATTTATATATAATAAACTAAAAATATATATATTAATAAACTAAAAAAATATATATATATATAAGTATAAGTCCCGAGATCCATCGAAAAAATCAATGGAGGAAAAATAGTATGGGTATGGGCATATATTAACTATATAAAATAAAAATAAAATAAAACGAAACCAAGGAATCTTTTTTTTTTTTTTAGTTTCGCAAAACGATCAATTAAACGATTGATACAATTCGATCACTCAATCGATTATTCAATTAGTAGTACCCCTAGAGTCCACTTCTTCCCCATACTACGAGTGAGAGGGAAAATGTAAAGACTACCATTAAAGCAGCCCAAGTGAGACTTACTATATCCATGTGAATTATGTCTCCTATCTCTATGAAGGAATTATTTCATTATTGATTATTGATCAATAATCATAGTGGAATCAATGGTGCAGAGTCAAAAGAAAATAGGATTCTGACTTAAGGCTATTGATGAACTAATCCAATGAATCTACTCGTAACAAGTTCCTATATTATAAAATTTCTGGTAGAATCGGGAAGCATTAAGCACAAATACGATACACACACCTTTTATTTGGAAATAGCAAAGGAATGCTCCTAATGGAACATGTAGAAATAGTAAGACCTATTGTTTGTTACCTTTCTTTCATAAGCAAAAGACGTCAAAATATACCATCAAGATAGATAACCATCTATCAGATACCTCTATTTTATTTGATCTAAGGCTTACGTCTTTCTTTCTGTGAAAGAATGGAATGGTAAGACACCACCATCATTATTACATACATTCTTTTTTTTGTAATCCCCTACACGGGCAAAGAATTTTTTTTTTTCAACTTTTCTTTTTACTCTATAAATAAGAGCCGCCCAACCATGTTGATTGAATGTTTGAGTACTCAAAGCCTCTCGTGAGTCTGGATACAAAGTATCTTCAGTCCTTTCCACAACTTCTAAATTGATTTCCCATCAGCCTATTCTATTCAATCTAATTCCAGACAGAGTCAGTAGACACTATTTTAGTATTTAGTATAGGTAGTGTAAGATAATTAGGAAGTCTTGATAGTCTTTCGTATAATCTCTTCTTCAATCCTAGGAGCAAAAATGGAGTGTCCTTTAGGAACCTTTGGATACTAAGATTTCCGACCTCTTACTTTCGTAATTCTGAATCCCAGAATTGACTCTAACTATTTATTTGATTCAATTGATATCATAAATCAAATAAATGTCCGAATCAATCATTAATAAGTAAGGGTTACTTCATACCTATTGGTACCGGTTTGGACCGGTACCCAGAACCCAGATTTTGAGAAAAAAAAATTTACAGTTTTTTTTTATAGAATTATGGATTCTCAAAATCAAGTATCGACAGGCCTAGTCGTTTGCCTCTGCTTCTTGCGGGGCAAGAATTTGTCGAGTTAGATCAGCAGAATAAGAAATTTCAAGTCTTTTGTTGATCAGGCGACACCCGGATTTGAACTGGGGATAAAGGATTTGCAGTCCCCCGCCTTACCACTTGGCCATGCCGCCAAATCTGATCCAAAAAAAATGGATAATATTTTTATCCATCCATATTCTATTACTCATTTTTTTTGGATCTTGAATCCCATTGTACTTATCCCTTTTCAAAAATTAATCCCTATTTTTTATTGGATCCAGTTTAGATTATTCTCTTCGATTGATTGTATCTCAAAAGACACACTGCTTAAAAACTTCCCTTCTCCTTCTATTGAAAAGAGAAAAAATAGATTTCCGGTCACAGACCGAAAAATTCAGGACAAATTGGAACCATTAACTATTTTTACTTTAGAATTAGCGAACGGTTCTTAAATTTGTATCTCAAATTGTGTTTCTTTAATGGTATAACAAAATCAAATTGATTTACGACTAATCAGTATCAATTATTTTCAATAATCAATCCTTTTCAATTTCAATTATAACAAAATATATGTGTATATGTAAACCCCAGAACAGAAATTGTTACACAGATACCGAATTGGGTCTTTCTCTTATGTACATATCCCTATAGAGAATTATCGTGCTTAAATTTTTCATTGAATATTTTGAATAGAAAATAGGAATTATGATATAGTGCGACCTGACTTCTGTTGCCACAAGTAAAATTACGATAAAAGATGCGATATGCGGATAGGTATATCGGCATGTACTTAATAAATACTACTCCTATTACTATTACGCAATTCAATCGTATTCTATCTATAAATTCTACTACCAAAAAGAATCCGCGAATTCTTTTTTGAACATTAAAGTGTGCTAAAAAAAGGAAATTCTATACTGCTCCTGATTATTCTGTCTTTATCTCATTCATAAAGAGCAGATTTAATCCTGAATCCATTTATTTTTTTGGTACCCAATCTGATCGTAATATCATAATAATAGGTAGAAATTGGATCAATTTTTATATTCTATACAAGACTCCATAAGTGGAAGTGATAGAATTTTTTTTCCAGGAATGTTTTATCAATTCATTTCCATTTGTACTTGTCGCAAATTCGAACTTGCGTCGAAAATGCTCTTCATTCCTCCGTCTCGTTTCCGTTCATACGTATGAAATACATTACATTACATATATGGAGTTGGCTGAAATTTCATGTGATTCAGTAAACAGAATATACATTCCATCATTGCTAGATCGATCCGTATGGTTCGATGAATAGTGAGTCAATAATGGGATTTTTTCGATAAACAGGAAACTTAAGATTAAGATGCTCCGGAATGGAAATGAGGGAATGTCCACAATACCTGGATTTAGTCAGATTCAATTTGAGGGATTTTATAGATTCATTAATCAGGGCTTGACGGAAGAATTTCATAAATTTCCAAAAATTGAAGATCAAGAAATTGAATTTAAATTATTTGTGGAAACATATAAATTGGTAGAACCCTTGATAAAAGAAAGAGATGCTGTATATGA